TTCTAAAATTAAATTGGATGGAACGATACTGAATTTCGGGTGAGCCAATAGGATGAACTGAAAAAGTTTTGTATCATTAACTATGTAAGATGTACAGCAACATCAATTAGATATCCGGCTACGAAAAAGAAAAAGTAGGATCAAAGAAAATCAAAAGAAATGGACCGAATTTTTTTATAATGTATCTCATTTTGACTATTCTCACCTCTGAACTTCCCTAGATTAAACTTTTTGGCCTTTCAACCAAGTAATTTTACCATTTGAATATTGTGGAAATAGTAAGATTCTTTTTGGAGCGCAGAAAAAATCGAAACCAAAATGGAATCATTCATTTTCAGACTAACTTTCTATACCTAGAATATACATCTATTCATTCTTTAGCTAGAAAGAGTATATCTCCGTACGCCTCGATAAATTATGTATGATGATAAAGACCACTAAAAAATATGTATCTATTCCCAAATTTATTAAAATTTGGGAATAGATACTCATAGAAAGGAATCGCCGGGAACCAGTAGAAAGGAATCGCCGGGAACCAGATTTGAACTGGTGACACGAGGATTTTCAGTCCTCTGCTCTACCGGCTGAGCTATCCCGACCATTCTTGACACACCACCCTAATTTTAGGAAATTACTTGAGTCTATGTCAACTAAATAAAAAAAAAATACTTTTTGAATTTTAATTAAAAAAAGGGATATAGGATAAAAAATTAGCGAATTAAATGGGCTTTTGGGGATAGAGGGACTTGAACCCTCACGATTTCTAAAGTCGACGGATTTTCCTCTTACTAAAAATTTCATTGATGTCGGTATTGACATGTAGAATGGGACTCTATCTTTATTCTCGTCTGATTAATCAGTTATTCAAAAGATCCATCAGACTATGGTGGAGTGACTAATTTGATCAATCAATATTATTCGATTGAAAGAGTCAATGTTGTCAACTCCATTTGTTAGAACAACTTCCATTGAGTCTCTGCACCTATCCTTTTTTTATTTTCACTTTCTGAACTTTTATTTATTTGTTTTCGGAAAGAAGGATTTGGCTCAGGATTGCCCATTTTTAATTCCAGGGTTTCTCTGAATTTGAAAGTTTTCACTTGGTAAGTTTCCATACCAAGGCTCAATCCAATTAAGTCCGTAGCGTCTACCAATTTCGCCATATCCCCCGTTTTTTTCTTTGAGATTGATATCATATCTCATTAGGATGTTTTTTCATTTGTATTATGAGAATTATATGAATTATATGATGGAACTGTTGAATTTATTAGAAACCTACTCCCATTTTTGGAAAAATTTCCTTCTATTTGTTTGATTGATTTTCTTTCATCTATATCAGATATCCATATTTAGTCGAATCAGAAATGATTCTATTATCTGTGTATTCGCAATTCAATATACAGAGATATATACTACATTTATCTCTATTTTATATGTCCCTCCTTCTTTGATTTTTTGAGAGTATTTAGAATACTCTAACGTTCGATTCTTTTTTTCCTTAGAGCAGACAGATACAGACTACAGACCTTATAATAACAAAACGAAAATCAAAAATCTATTTATTAATTTAAAATTTGACATTCATTTAGAAATTCAATCGAAATATCAAATTTCTATTTACTTATCCAATTTCTATCGATACATTCTTTTAGATATCTATTTTATTTATCTATATTATACATAATTTAGATATCGATTTTATTTATCTATATTATACATAATTCATCTTAATGCATACGAATTTTGTAATCTAAATTACTGTATTACTGTAATCTAATTAGTCATTCTTTAAAATTCTTATCTTAAAATTATTCTTCTTTTTAGGATATGATATATACTAAAATATCAAATAAATAATAACTATTGGATATTTTCTATTTTTTCGATGTTTGTATTTATTTAATTATGATATAGTAATTTGGTTATGAAGAGCTAATATAAAACAATTAATAACTAAGATCCCGGTAGTTTAGGAAATAATTCCGATAAATCCACAATTTGTGTTATGAGAGCCCGCTTAGCTCAGAGGTTAGAGCATCGCATTTGTAATGCGATGGTCATCGGTTCGATTCCGATAGCCGGCTTTTTTTCTCTATTTGTTTTCATTTTTGACATAAGGGATAATCTCTTTTGATTTTAGGAAAAAAAAAAATGGGAGTTCCATTTCTCTAGAACAAATCAAGACAATAACCTCCTTTTTTTAATTTATTTAGATAGATATACAATAGAATAAAATTCGGATACTGATCGAATCTTTCCAGTTCTTTTTTTTAGTATAATATTTGTAGTAAAATACTTAGTAAGTAGATTTCGTTTCATTTATCATATTTGTTATTTAGTTTAGATTTAATTTAGCTTTATGAGATTTTCCATTTTAAATTAAAAAGGAGTGTTTATGTCACGTTACAGAGGGCCTCGTTTCAAAAAAATACGTCGTCTGGGTCCTTTACCAGGACTCACTAGTAAAGTTGGAAGCGAACTTATAAACCAATCGAGCTCGAGTAAAAAATCTCAATATCGTATTCGTTTAGAAGAAAAACAAAAATTGCGTTTTCATTATGGTCTTACAGAACGACAATTGCTTAAATACGTTCGTATCGCCGGAAAAGCGAAAGGTTCAACCGGTCAAGTTTTACTACAATTACTTGAAATGCGTTTGGATAACATACTTTTTCGATTAGGTATGGCTTCGACTATTCCTCAAGCCCGTCAATTAGTTAACCACAGACATGTTTTAGTTAATGGTCGTATAGTAGATATACCAAGTTATCGTTGCAAACCTCAAGATATTATTACAGCGAAGGATGAACAAAAATATCGAACTCTGATTCAAAATTCTCTTGTTGAATCAGCCCCCCGCAAAGAATTGCCAACCCATTTGACTCTTCATCCATCCCAATATAAAGGATTAGTCAATCAAATAATAGATAGTCGATGGGTTGGTTTGAAAATTAATGAATTGCTGGTTGTAGAATATTATTCTCGTCAGACTTAAACCTAATTAAAATAAGAATAATTTTGATCCGAGGATTTTCCCCCATTCATGTATAGACGTGGGTGGGTATAGGAAATTTGTTATTCCTTGCCCACTTTATTCCACTATTTTGTTTATTACAGAAAGAACTTAGGAATAGAGAATCCACATCAAAGTTGGAATAATGATATCTATTTGCAAACATTGAGGTGAGTAACATTGATGAACTTGATAAGGGTACGGAAAGAGAGGGATTCGAACCCTCGGTAAACAAAAAGCCTACATAGCAGTTCCAGTGCTACGCCTTCAACCACTCGGCCATCTCTCCTACATAATGATTATGCCCTTCGAGTGAATAGTGAGGCATACATATTCCATTTGCGTAGGCGCACGTAATCAATTGAAACGAACAAAAAAAACTTACTTCGAGGCCTGCCGTAGGATAAAATTATTTGATTAATAAATAAGTCCATTTTTACGTTATTTCGTACTGTATTGTACAATTCCTTTGTTTGGGGGATTATTTTATCACGCGATAAAAAATGAAATTTTAGAATGGATTGCTACCTATGACTAGATCTCGGATAAATGGAAATTTTATTGATAAGACCTTTACCATTGTAGCCAATATCTTATTACGAATAATTCCGACAACTTCTGGAGAAAAAGAGGCATTCACTTATTACAGAGATGGTGCGATTTGATTCTTTTTTTTTTTTTTACCGATCTCAGTCTAGAGAAAGAAAAAAAATTTGAAAAAAAAAAACCTACGCTTGCTGAAGGTGAAGTTTGGAAATAAAACAATTAATCCCTTCTGTCGTGTATTTCCGATTAATGCAGCCTCATATGCTTCAATTTTAGGTTTATAGTATTAAGCGAAAGGTTATACCTATACCTATGGGGTTAGGTTAATCCTACTCCACTAGTACCAATAGGCGGCATGGGGGAAGAAGCACTACGCTTAGGAATCAACAACACTAGAAAACTTTGTAAAAAAAAAAAATAAATCCTTCCTTTCTTATCGGGATCGGGACTAACTAGAATGGTTGGGACAATAAACATCCATCTCGTTCGTATTTTGGATACCCATATAACCATCGAAGACTGTTGAAGTGACTAATTCCGGGAAATTTAGCAGCGTTGAGGACAAAGAAATTGTTGAAGTGACTATTTATCCAGTAATAACATACTTGATGTTAATAAAAGATCCTTTACAGGAAGGTTGGCTAGAGATTTCGTGTAAAAATACTAGTCCCGCTAAGTTGATAATGAGAATATTGCAATATTGTTGGATTTGATTCCATGGATGTTTATCATTATACACATAAAGGAGGAGCCGTATGAGATGAAAATCTCACGTACGGTTCTGGAACGGAGATTCTTTGAACCGAATGACGACCGTAACGGATGTCGGCTCAATCTGAAGGAAATTATGCGGAAGCTTTACAGAATTATTATGAGGCTATGCGATTGGAAATTGATCCCTATGATCGAAGTTATATACTTTATAACATAGGCCTTATACACACAAGTAACGGAGAACATACAAAAGCTTTGGAATACTATTTTAGGGCACTCGAACGAAACCCTTTCTTACCTCAAGCTTTTAACAATATGGCCGTGATCTGTCATTACGTGCGACTATCTCCACTATAGAAAAAAAGAAAAGAACGAACAACTCCACTAATACTAATAAAAAAAGAAATACTAGACAAAAAAATAGGCTTTCTACATATATATATCGTTACGAAACAACGATTTTTATGAGCTGTAGCAAAGAAAGAAACTTCATAGAAGTCAAAATATGAAGAAATAGATATGCCTAGATACTTTTTTTCTATGGATAAAAGATCTAATTGATAGAGGAAGCACCGTAAAGATCAATTCACAAGGTTTTTGGCCGATACAACAAGAACTGCTTACTTATATGATGATAGATTAGGAATCTGCTTATGTAATAAAGTGGATCCCCTAAGGTTGTGAGCAGCGGTGTAGTATCAGATCCCAAAGATAGTAAGTCTTTTCT